CCACGCACGAATACCCTCGTTTAAAAGAATATTTTTGGTGTAGAAAGTCTCAAATTCAGGATCTTCCGCTGCACGGATTTCCTGGGAAACGAAGTCATAGGCACGTAGGTTCAGAGCCAGGCCGACTACGCCAATAGCACTCATCCATAAACCGGTGACGGGTACAAATAGCATAAAGAAATGTAACCAACGTTTATTGGAAAAAGCAACACCAAAGATTTGGGACCAAAAGCGGTTAGCAGTGACCATTGAATAAGTTTCTTCAGCTTGAGTTGGGTTAAAAGCGCGGAAGGTATTTGCACCATCACCATCCTCGAATAGAGTGTTTTCTACGGTCGCCCCATGAATAGCGCATAGCAGAGCCGCGCCTAATACTCCGGCAACTCCCATCATATGAAATGGGTTCAACGTCCAATTATGAAATCCTTGGAAAAAGAGGATGAATCGAAATATCGCTGCTACGCCAAAACTCGGCGCAAAGAACCAACCAGATTGCCCCAGTGGATAAATAAGGAATACGGAAACAAAAACAGCGATTGGAGCAGAGAATGAAATTGCATTATAAGGTCGCAATTGAACAGACCGAGCAAGTTCAAATTGACGTAACATGAAACCTATTAGTGCAAAAGCCCCATGGAGAGCGACAAAAGTCCACAGACCCCCTAATTGACACCAACGAGTAAAATCCCCTTGCGCTTCCGGGCCCCATAGTAGCAACAAAGAGTGTGCTAAACTATTGGCAGGGGTGGAAACTGCCGCGGTTAAGAAATTACAACCTTCCAAATAGGAACTAGCCAATCCATGGGTATACCAAGAAGTTACAAAAGTTGTCCCTGTAAACCAACCCCCTAAAGCGAAATAAGCACAAGGAAAGAGCAATAGGCCGGACCATCCTACAAAAACGAAACGGTCCCTTCGTAACCAGTCGTCCATAATATCAAATAGATCATTTTCTTCTTTAGTAACTCTACCAAGGGCTATAGTCATAGTGATCCTCCTATTCAATTACTTCAACCATTTCCGAGCACCTCATATCACTTCCAAGGCATACGATAGTTTAATTATCTGTGGACGATTTCTTTCTCGTTCAATGCCCTTTTTCAATGGTCTCGAAGATAGAAATTTTGCATTTTTATCTATGGGGTCACAACCGAGGTCGTGGTAAATCCATGAATTTGATTCGATTAGTTTTTCTTATACTATAGAAATAAACATTTGAATTCAGCATTATTCCATGACTCCTATTTCAAAGCCTATCCTTTAAGGGAAAAATGAAAATAAAAGTAACCCCTCTTTTCCCACTCGCTCTCTATTGCATGGGTGGAAGAACAAAAATAGGATTCTGAAAAAAAAAGGAAAGATATTGAAAAAAAAAAAATTGACTTTCGAAATAAATTTTTATGTGTAGCGGAAAGGAGTTGCGATTTTTTCTTATTCCTATAGAACATCTAGTAACAAGAATATGAAATCGTAAATAGCGAAAAATTCTTGCCTTGCGCGGTCTAAGTCTAAGGAAATACAAAAAATCCGCTTATACAATTTCATCTACATCGAATTTATATATCAGAATAGCGAATAGAGGCATCATTCAAGGAGTCAGGTCTACTTACTTTATATTTCTTTCCAATTTTATGGTGGGTTTGATTTTATGGTGGGTTTGATAAGAATCCTTTTTGCTTTGTTGATAAATAATCAAAAAAGAGTTTTTTATTTTTTATATAACCTGCTTGTTTTATTATAACAAGTCCTATATGGAAATGCCCGCTGAAGAGAAAATCTATCTGATTGTTTCTCAGCCAATATCGAATTTTAGAAAGAAAAAACAAGAATTTTCTTCTTTTTTTTATTAACATTAAGAAAAAAGAATATAACTAAAATGGAATTGGCAATATAATTTTTATGGGCTTTTGAAAGAAAAAGGAAGGATTTTTTGCAATCGTTATTTCTTGCCTCTGTCATATTACGGAAACCTTTCGATTTGGAACGGGGAGAGATGGCTGAGTGGACTAAAGCGGCGGATTGCTAATCCGTTGTACAATTTTTTTGTACCGAGGGTTCGAATCCCTCTCTTTCCGCCCCCTCGGATCATTTGGGACTTTCGAATTGGAAGGAATTCTGACCCCCGGATTTTCTCATAGATAAATGTACGAAACAAATCCAATTTGTAAGAAAAAATTCCAAAAAAAATTGGATTTTTACTCCTCACGCCCAGGATTACGTCCTGGGTCATTAGATAAGAATCCAAAGATAAAGAGGGAAACAAAGAATATCACTACTGTATAAACAAAAAGTTTGAGAGTAAGCATTACATAATCTCCAAGATTTTTTTTTTAAGGAATAGATTACCCGTTTTTCCTTACCACACAGATCCATTAGGATGGGTTTTGTTTATTTTGACACCTAAAAATGCAAAAATCAATTCTTGCAATTTTTTTCAAGAATTGATTTCTAATAAGCACTCTTATCAATATCAAAAATTAGGTTAGGTATTGTGTGGGTACCTAAAGGTACCTGCTCAACGTAGGTGCAGGGGGTAGAAAGGCTGATCCAAATTTATTGCTGCAGCTATACATTCAATGTAGAAGAATTTGAATTTTAGAATCGAAGGTTCATAATATAAGATAAGACTTCTCGGCTTTTATCCATTTTTAGAATTTTTTTGGAATGAATACATCATTCAATTTGGCAGACAGAGCAGTAAAGATTTCATCGAAAACTTACAGCAGCTTGCCAAACAAAGGCTAATAGAAAAAAGAGTACAGGTATGACAGGCATAACATCCACGATTGGGTTGAAAATGGCATAAGCTTCGGGCAATTTGGCGAAGAAAAAACTAGTCGGATAAAGAACAGAATTAAAACAGATACAGGTTAAACTAAGTATATTAGGCATAACAAGCATTTCGTTCTTGTAGAGTAGATAATTGGATTTTGATTGAGTTATTTTTCTAAGGGAAAAAGGAAAAGGCGGATTCAAAATCCTTTTTTCTTCGGACTTTCCCAAACGCAAAATACCTCCTTGTATTCGCACTCTCAAATGAGAATGGAAGAAATTCGACTTTCATATAATATCTTAATAGAATTCCATGTAATGATCAATGCATTTTTTGGATTCTATATTATCCGCATGTCTAGAATCCTAGCAAGAGAGTATCCCTCATTTTTTATGTAATTGAAGTGGGATTGACGAATAACAAAACAAATAAACATACTAGTGTTTATTAGTGTCGGATAAAACCCGAAATGGGGCGTGGCCAAGTGGTAAGGCAGCGGGTTTTGGTCCCGTTACTCGGAGGTTCGAATCCTTCCGTCCCAGATTTTTCTGATGAAACGAAAGATGAAATCGTATTGTACCCCGCACGAGACAAAAGAAAGTTTATTAGAGAGAATAATTATCTCTTATGAACTCTTAGATTAGATGCATTTCTAAGCATTCATTTTCTTTCTCAGAAAACATAATCAAGTGTCAAGTCCAGTCAAATTGAATATCTTTATTTTCATGAAAAATTTGGTCTATACGTAAAACACTGTATAAAAAATGAGACCTATCCCTTTATGATAGAGATAGATTTTTGTTGTATTATATTATTAGCAAAAAGGGTCCTTCTTTGGTTAAGCGAAAACGATCTCGATCTGTGATTCTTTAAATATCCAGAATGATCCATTCTGGTAAGGATAAGGTAAGAACTGTTCGTTGGATAGAATGGATTCCAAAAATCATACTTCTCCTAATTTTTGATTTGGAGTTGCTTCTTTTAGGTAAAAGAAAGAATGCTATAAGTAAAAGCAAAGACCTTAATTTTACTTTACACGAAATGTGTTTTTTTTACTTCATTTTTTTCTTTCTTTTGGTATTCGAGTCGAAGAAGTACGAGAATTCTATAACTACCAAAAAACTTTCAATCTTTTCATTGGAATAGTTTATTTAGTTAATAGTTAATTGTTTTTGTTACGGAAAAATATATTGCTAATCTAATTCTAATATAGTAATTAAATTAATTAAATTTTTTTTTGAGGTTGATAGTTTATTTGTTGGAGAAGAATCGATCCTTCTCTTCTCATTTCAGGATTGACCATCTCGAGTCCTCTGTTGAGAATGGAAATTCAATAATAAATAAGTCTTAAGCAAACTTGTTTATTCGTCTTTTTCGAACTATGTTTCCTTCATATGATAGAATATGGGTTTAAATAAATTGGATCTTTGCGGAGTCTTCCCCGATAAATACTTATTTCTTTTATCCATATTTTTCCATAGATAGCAAGTTTGAATTAGTATACAAAAAACTAAACTAAACCAATGACTATTCATGATCCCATCCATATTGGATCAATTCCCTATACCACTTTGCAATGAAATTTGAGGAATGTTTGTTATGGTGAAACTTCGTTTAAAACGATGTGGTAGAAAGCAACGTGCGACTTGAAGGACATGATCGATTGTGGATTTTGCTATCCATCATTTTTCATAGTAATGAAAATGCTCTTGGCTCGACATAGTCTGTTCTATTCGTCCCGAACCAAATTTGCGCTGGGTTGTTTGTAAGTAAATAGTACACGATGGAGCTCGAGAGGACAGAATTGATTTTTTATCAAGGGAAAGAATCTAGGGTTAGTGAAAACTAATAAATTAGGCCAACTTTGTCAGTCTATCCTTAATATAGAAGTCGAAAGGTTAAAATAAGAAGAAAGTCCAATTTTGGAAAATTGGAAAAACTCTTTCAATTAAAAGTCTATCAAAATCAATCGCTCATATTCGATTTCTATAGAAGAGGGAAATGCTTTATCGAAGGAAATAAGAAAAAAAGGGTATGTTGCTACTCTTTTGAAAGAAAAAAGAATAGGAATTCCCGAAGTAATGTCTAAACCCAAGGATTTCACAAATCAAAGATAAAGAATTCCGGAACAAGTAAACGCGATTTTCAACTGTCTCAACAATAAAATTGTCTCAACAATTGAATTGGATCAGAATAAGGAATAAAAGTAAATTCGTTCGAGATGAGACAAAGAAAAGAGTTTAGAGACGACTCAAAAAATTTCGAAGGATTTTTCCTTTTAAGTCTGTCAGTCAAAATTAGCCAACTTGAGTCATGAGTATAAATGAAATTTGTTTTTTCTGTAAGGAAATTAATGCAAGTCATAGTCGAATTTCTATCTACTTGTATTATAGACAGAAATTCGAATCATTTTCTCGAGCCGTATGAGGAGAAAACCTCCTATACGTTTCTAGGGGGGGCATTGTTTAGCTACATCTATCCCAATAAGCTGTCTATCGAATCGTTGCAATTGATGTTCGATCTCGAAGAGAAGGAAGAGATCTTCGAAAAGTGGGTTTTTATGATCCGATAAAGAATCAAACTTGTTTAAATGTTCCAGCTATTCTCTATTTCCTTGAAAAGGGTGCTCAACCTACAAGAACTGTTTATGATATTTTAAGGAAGGCAGAATTCTTTAAAGAAAAAGAAGGAACTTTGAGTTAATTGAAGAACTAAATGAATAAAAAAGTAGGAGAGGGATCACTAGTATCCCTCGTTGTCTAATTATTTAGACACAATTTGCCTCTTTCTTAGTCCTATTTTTGACTGGATTTATGTCGTGCCAATCCAACATAAGCCCTTATTTTATTTACTTTTTATATCTAATTTGTTTTCTTACCATTGTATTTCCATTGACAAAGGTCTATTGAACAAATAGAATTTGTAGATAGATAGGTCTCTTTATCCTCACTCCATATTAGGTTTTTCTGCCTACACTTCGCTCAAATGATAGGGTTGTCCCTCTTGCATGTACTCTCATACAAGATTTTTTGATTTCTTTAAATAGAAATTGCTAAAAAAATGACAATTTTGCCATCGTGATTGAAGCCGCTCTTTTTTTAACCTTAGTGAAATTTAACCGGACCTGTTCATTTTGGCATTTGAGTGTTTTTAATGGGGGATAAAATCTTTCTTTTGATGTCTTGCTAGTTCAATGTTTTGACAGGAGCGTGCGGTGTAATTCCATTGATTTTTGGGTTTCGATCGTATCTAAGATCCTATTTTATCTGGGTTGCTAACTCAATGGTAGAGTACTCGGCTTTTAAGTGCGACTATGATCTTTTACACATTTGGATGAAGCAACAAATTCGTTCAGACTCTTGGTAGAGTCTAGAAGACCACGACTGATCCTCAAGGGTAATGAATGGAAAAAATAGCATGTCGTAATAAAATCAAATTCTTATTTTGGATTTTTGGAATGGAATAAAAAAATTCCGATTTTCTGGGTCTAGTGAATAAATGGATAGAGTCTGGCTCCAATTCTGGTAAAATAAAAAGCAACGAGCTTAACTTCTTAATTGAAATGATTCCCCGATCTAATTAGACGTTAAAAATAGATTAGTGCCTGATGCGGGGAAAGGTTGGGTTTTCCTATGAGCGGACCCTTGATTTTTTCTTTGTTTTTTTAGAAATCCTAATTATTCTTGATTATGGATTGAAAAGGGATGTTATGGATTGAATGTGTAAAAGAAGCAGTATATTGATAAAGAGACTGTATTCCAAAGTCAAAAGAGCAATTGGCCTGTAAAAATAAAAGATTTGTTCTCTTTTGTAATTAGAACAAACATAAACTAATTGGATAGAAAAGGAAAAGATCTGTGGATTAGACTCCCTTTCTTTCCAGGGTTTGTATTAAAAAATGCAACACCCTGTTCTGACCATATTGCACTATGTATCATCATTTGATAAACCGAGAAATGCTTCCTCTTTCTGATTCAAGTAGAAATACAAATGGAAAAATTCGAAGGGTATTCAGAAAAACAGAAATCTCGTCAACAATACTTCGTCTACCCACTTCTCTTTCAGGAGTATATTTATGCATTTGCCCATGATTATGGATTAAATGATTCCGAGCCTGTGGAAATTGTTAGTTGTAATAACAAGAAATTTAGTTCACTACTTGTGAAACGTTTAATTATTCGAATGTATCAGCAGAATTTTTGGATTAACTCGGTTAATCATCCTACCCAAGATCGATTGTTGGATTACAACAATTTTTTTTATTCTGAGTTTTATTCTCAGATTCTATCTGAGGGGTTTGCGATCGTTGTAGAAATCCCATTCTCGCTACGAGAATTATCTTGTCCGAAAGAAAAAGAAACACCAAAGTTTCAGAATTTACGATCTATTCATTCAATATTTCCCTTTTTAGAAGACAAATTTTTGCATTTACATTATCTATCACATATAGAAATACCCTATCCTATCCATTTGGAAATTTTGGTTCAACTCCTTCAATACCGGATCCAAGATGTTCCATCTTTGCATTTATTGCGATTCTTTCTCAACTACTATTCGAATTGGAATAGTCTTATTACTTCAATGAAATCGATTTTTCTTTTGAAAAAAGAAAATAAAAGACTATTTCGATTCTTATATAACTCTTATGTATCAGAATATGAATTTTTCTTGTTGTTTCTTCGTAAACAATCTTCTTGCTTACCATTAACATCTTCTGGAACCTTTGT